TGGATATCCACGATATGTTCCCTATGGTGACCGGGTTCATGAATTATGGTCAACAAACAGTACGAGCTGCAAGGTACATTGGTCAAAGTTTCATGATTACCTTATCCCACGCGAATCGTTTACCTGTAACTATTCAATATCCTTATGAAAAATCGATCACATCAGAGCGTTTCCGCGGTCGAATCCACTTTGAATTTGATAAATGCATTGCTTGTGAAGTATGTGTTCGTGTATGCCCCATAGATCTACCCGTTGTTGATTGGAGATTGGAAACAGATATTAGAAAGAAACGATTGCTTAATTATAGTATTGATTTCGGAATCTGTATATTTTGTGGTAACTGCGTCGAGTATTGTCCAACAAACTGTTTATCAATGACTGAAGAATATGAACTTTCTACTTACGATCGTCACGAATTGAATTATAATCAAATTGCTTTGGGTCGGTTACCAATGTCAGTAATTGGCGATTACACAATTCGAACAATTATGAATTCGACTCAAATAAAAATAGCCACGGATAACCCCCTTGATTCAAGAACGATTACCAATTACTAAGATTCCGTTTTGATCTAAAGAAGCGAAGTTTCTTTCATTTTGGTTGGTTAGTAACTACAAAACATAACTATTGATTGGTGAGAATCACGGCTTGATTTGGATTTAGAATAGATTCATATATCCGTGATGATTTCGAAATATCAAATTTCAACTACTCTTTCGGATACAAAAGCGGGATTGGTCCAATAACTGTATCTACATCAATCCACACCACATTAAGATTCAATTCAATTAGGCATATACAAGAAAAAAAAAAGAAAGATAGGGTAACCTCTTTTTTCCTGGCCCGGTCAGTAAGGTCATGAAAATGAAATATTTCAACTTATTTATCTCTTATTTTACACATAATGGATTTACCTGGATCAATACATGATATTCTTTTAGTATTTCTAGGATCAGGTCTTATATTAGGAGGCCTAGGGGTGGTATTACTTACCAATCCAATTTATTCTGCCTTTTCATTAGGATTGGTTCTTGTTTGTATATCCTTATTCCATATTCCATCTAACTCCTATTTTGTAGCTGCTGCACAGCTCCTTATTTACGTGGGAGCCGTAAATGTCTTAATCGTATTTGCTGTGATGTTCATGAATGGTTCAGAATATTACAAGGATTTATATCTTTGGACAGTTGGAGATGGAGTTACTTCACTGGTTTGTACAAGTATTCTTTTTTCACTAATTACTACTATCTCAGATACGTCATGGTACGGGATTATTTGGACTACAAGATCAAACCAGATTATAGAGCAGGACCTGACAAGTAACGTTCAACAAATTGGAATTCATTTATCAACAGATTTTTATCTTCCATTTGAACTCATTTCTATAATTCTTTTAGTTGCTTTGATAGGTGCAATTGCTATGGCTCGTCAGTAATAAATACTTAGAATTAGAAATCCAAAATCAAATAAAATAAATAAGGCCGCGTTTTGTTCTGTGTTACTATTATGACATCAATTTCCCTTCAGTTCCATTTTGATATTCTATTGTTCATATATTAAATTGAATGGGTTTGAGTTCGATCCATTACTAATACCTTTCTTTTTTCCGTACTTGTTATATTCTAGTCAATCAAATCGGTTAAATTGTATTGTTGTTCATATTGAAATCAATCTCAATTGATGAGGAGTTGGTCAATGATGACCGAGCATGTACTTATTTTGAGTGCCTATTTATTTTCTATCGGTATTTATGGATTGATCACAAGCCGAAACATGGTTAGAGCACTTATGTGTCTTGAGCTTATACTGAATGCGGTTAATCTAAATCTCGTAACATTTTCTGATTTATTTGATAGTCGACAATTAAAAGGAGACATTTTCTCGATCTTTGTTATAGCTATTGCAGCCGCTGAAGCAGCTATTGGGCCAGCTATTGTTTCGTCGATCTATCGTAACAGAAAATCAACTCGTATCAATCAATCGAATTTGTTGAATAAATAGTCGTAATGATATAAATAAAGACAGATATATAGAATATTTATCAATTAGAATTAGCGTGTCGTGTATAACCCGTATGACCATGTTTGCTGAAACGTAATAAATCAAAGTATCTTGGACCTCTCTCATTCTCATGACCAGATCCAGAAGTAGATTGATTATTAAATTAAAAAAAAAATTCTGGTAAACCACTGATTCGTCTGGTGTCTACAATATATGATTCAGTTACTACTGATTTTACCAGATCGAAAATTGATAACGTTCAAAAAATTGATAGATCCAATGTCACATTCAGTAAAGATTTATGATACATGTATAGGGTGTACTCAATGTGTACGAGCCTGCCCCACAGATGTATTGGAAATGATACCTTGGGACGGATGTAAAGCTAAGCAAATTGCTCCTGCTCCAAGAACAGAGGACTGTGTAGGTTGTAAGAGATGTGAATCCGCTTGTCCAACGGATTTCTTGAGTGTCCGGGTTTATTTATGGCATGAGACAA